AAAAACACCCTCTGACCAAGTTTCTACTTATTGGAGTTTGATCAATGAAGAAAAAAAAGAAAATTTAAAAAAAGAATTTTTAAATCGAATTGAAGCTTTAGATAAGGAATGGTCTGTTGAAAATATACTGGAAAAAACGACTCGATTTTGTCATAACGAAACTAAAAAAGAATATTTACCTAAAATTTATGATCCATTTTTGCATGGCATCTCTCGGGGAAGAATCAAAAAATTACTTCCATTCCAAATCATAACCAAAACCTATATTAAAAATAATAATATCGGAGGATCCTGGATAAACAAGATTCATAGTATACTTCTGAAGATTAATTATCACAATTTTGAGCAAACCATAGAAAAATTTAATAGAAAATCTTTGTCACTAGAGAAACAACTTTCTTTTTTTTCAGAACCCCAAGACGAAAAAATTCATTCAGAAGAAGAAATAAAAATTTTCAAATTTTTATTTGATGTCGTTATAACTGATAGCAATGATCAAACTCTTCTAAAAAATTTGATGGATTTCCATGAAATTAATAAAAAAGTGCCTCGATGGTCATACAAATTAATAAGTGAGTTGGAAGAGTTGGAAGGGGAAAATGAAGAAAATGTACCAATGGAGCCTGGAATTCGTTCAAGAAAAGCAAAACGCGTAGTGATTTTTACGGATAAAGAGCCACATAACGAGATTTATAGTAATCTCAAAGAGAATAAAAATTCTGATCAAAAAGATGAAATGGCTTTGATCCGTTATTCACAACAATCTGATTTTCGTCGAGAGATAATTAAAGGATCCATGCGTTCCCAAAGGCGTAAAACTGTTATTTGGGAATTTTTTCAAGCAAAAGTACATTCCCCCTTTTTTTTTGATAGAATAGATAAACTTTTTTTGTTTTCATTTGATATATGGGGGCTAAAAAAAAAAATTCTTAGAAATTTCATGTGGAAAAAACTAAACAAAAAAAAAATTGATAAAAAAAAAGAAGAACAATTAAAAATGGAAGAAAAAAGGCGGATAGAAATTGCAGAAACTTGGGATAGCTTTCTATTTGCTCAAATAATAAGAGGTTCTCTCTTAGTAACTCAATCTATTCTTAGAAAATATATTATATTACCTTTATTGATAATAATTAAAAATAGCGTCCGTATGTTATTATTTCAATTTCCCGAGTGGTCTGAGGATTTAAAGGATTGGAAAGGGGAAATGCATGTTAAATGCACTTATAATGGGGTTCAACTATCCGAAACAGAATTTCCAAGAAACTGGTTAACGGATGGTATTCAGATAAAAATCCTATTTCCTTTTGATCTTAAACCTTGGCATAAATCGAGATTTCAATCATCTCATAAGGCTCGACTAAAAAAAACAAAAGACAAAGGCGAAAAAAACGATTTTTGTTTTTTAACAGTTTGGGGAACGGAAACCGAAGTACCGTTTGGTTCTGCCCAAAAAAAGCCTTCTTTTTTTGAACCTATTTCTAAAGAATTCCAAAAAAGAATAAAAAAATTCAAAACAAAGTCTTTTATGTTTTTAAGGATTTTCAAAGAAAGAGCAACAATTTTCCTAAAAGTCGCAAAAGAAATTAAAAACTGGATTCTCAAAAACTTTCGTTTTATAAAAGGAAAAATAAAAGATCTTTCAAAACGAAGTCTAATTCCATTATTTGGCCCGAGAGAAATATATGAATTAAATGAAACTCAAAAAGATTCAATAATGAGTAATCAGATGATTTATGAACTATCTGTTCAAAATCAATCCATGGAGTGGACAAATTCTTCACTCAGCGAAAACAAAATAAAAAATTTGATTGATAGAATAAAGACAACCAGAAATCAAATCGAAGAAATTTCAAAAGAAAAACAAAACCTAACTAATAGTTGTAACAAACTGCGTTATGATTCTAAAATAATTGAGTCATCAAAAAAAAATTGGCAGACATTCAAAAGAAAAAATACCCGAGTAATTCGTAAATCTATTTTTTTTATAAAATTTTGCAGCGAACAACTGTCTATAACTATTTTTCTAGGTATCATTAATATTCCAAGAATTACTACACAACTTTTTTTTGAATCAACAAAAACAATTCTTGATAAATATATTTACAAGAATGAAGAAAATAGAGAAAAAATTAATAAAAAAAAAAATACCATTTATTTTATTTCGACTATAAAAAATTTAATATCAAAAAAAAAAAATTTTAGTTATGACCTATGCTCTTTATCACAAGCATATGTATTTTACAAATTATCACAAATTCAAGTTAGTCACTTTTCTAAATTAAAGGCTGTTCTTGAATATAACATATGCATAACATCCTTTTTTGTTAAGAATCAAATAAAGGATTTTTTTCAAGAACAGGGAATTTTTCATTATGAATTGAAAGATAAAACCTTTTTTAATTCGGAAGTAAATCAATGGCAAAACTGGTTACGAAGTCATTATCAATACAATTTACCTCAGATTGCATGGGATAGATTAGTAACCCAAAAATGGAAAAAGAAAAAAAACCAAGACTCTATAGTTCTAAATCCAAGTTTAACCAAAGAGGATTTATATGAAAAAACAAAATTTGATAATTACAAAAAACAAAATTTTTTTGAGGCTGACTCGTTAGTAAATCCAAAACATAATTTAAAAAAAGATTCTATATATAATCTTTTTTGCTACAAATCTATTCATGCTACAGAACACAATTTTGACATGTCTATAGGCACTGCTCTAGATAATTGTTTAGTCTCTTGTTTTCTAGAAAAATATAATATTTGGGGTATAGGGGAAATTAGGCATCGAAAATATTTTGATTGGAGAATTCTCAACTTTTGGTTTACAAAAAAAGTAAATATTGAGCCCTGGGTTGATACCAAGAGTAAAAAAAAATATATTAATACTAAAGTTCCAAATTATCAAAGAATTGATAAAATAACTAAGACGGATCTTGCCAATAAAAAAAGAAACTTTTTTGATTGGATGGGAATGAATGAAGAAATACTAAATCGTCGTATAACAAATTTTGAATTTTTTTTCTTTCCAGAATTTTTCTTATTTTCTAGTACATATAAAATCAAACCGTGGATCATACCAATCAAATTACTTCTTTTCAATTTTAATGAAAACATAAATGTTAATAAAAAGATCGCTCGAAAGAAAAAACGTTTTATACCATCAAAGAAAAAAAAATCCCTTCGATTTTATAATCGAAATAAAGAAGAAAAAGAATTGGCCGGTCAAGGAGAGCTTGAATCAGATAAAGAAAAAAAAAGAAATCCTGAATCAGCTCTCTCAAACCAAGAACAAAATATTGAAGAAAATTATGCAGAATTACCGATAAAAAAATCTAAAAAAAAAAAACAATACAAAAGCAATACAGAAGCGGAACTTGATTTATTTCTGACAAGATATTCGCGTTTTCAATTGCGATGGAATTGTTTTTTTAATCAAAAAATTCTCAATAATGTAAAAGTATATTGTCTCTTGGTTAGACTAAAAAATCCAACCGAAATTGCAATATCTTCTATTGAAAGAGGAGAGATGAGCCTAGACATTCTAATGATTGAGAAAAATTTCACTTTTGCAAAATTAATGAAAAAAGGAATATTGATTATTGAACCTGTCCGTTTCTCTGTACCAAAGGATGGACAACTTATTATATATAGAACCATAGGTATTTCATTGGTTCATAAAAATAAACAAAAAAGAAGTAAAAGATACAAAAAAAAAAGCTATATTGATAAAACAAAAATTGAAAAATCCATTAGAAAATATCAAAACAAAACTGTAAATAGAAAAACAAATAATTATGATTTCCTTGTTCCTGAAAATATTCTATCCCCTAAACGACGTAGAGAATTTAGAATTCTAATGTGTTTCAACTTAAAAACAAAAAATGCGAGGGATAGAAATTTAAGATTTGATAAGAATATTCAAAACTTGACTACAGTTTTGCATAAAAAGAAAGATCTTGATAAGGATAAAAATAACCTAATTAAATTCAAATCGTTTCTTTGGCCCAATTTTCGATTAGAAGATTTAGCTTGTATGAATCGCTATTGGTTTAATACTCCTAACGGAAATAATTTCAGTATGATAAGAATACACATGTATACGCGATTTCCAATTTATTAATTATAGATCCTTTTTACTATATATAATATAAATATATAAGTTACGGCATATGAAAACAACTGTATGCACAAAATATGGGGGATTTTTTGAAATTAAAGCTTTCTACATTTCTACATGAGATTAATTTAATCAATGACATAGATACCAATCAGAGCAGATCCATAAATAAATTAACCGAATCCTCCTTTTTAGATCTAAATTTAGATTTTTTTTTCTAAAATGAAGAATTAAGAAATTGATAATTTAATTAAGATCCTTGTACAAAAAAACTACCATTATTATTACTGATCAGTAAAATTCATATCTTTCAATTCATATTAAAAAGGGAAGGATTTCTTTTTATGATAAAAAATGCATTCATTTCATTTCAAGAAAAAAAAGAAGAAAGCAGGGGATCTGTTGAATTTCAAGTATTCAGTTTCACTAATAAGATACGAAGACTTACTTCACATTTGGAATTGCACAGAAAAGATTATTTATCTCAGAGGGGTCTACGAAAAATTCTGGGAAAACGTCAACGACTGCTGGCTTATTTGTCAAAAAAAAATAGAGTACGTTATAAAGAATTAATTAATCAGTTGAATATTCGGGAATTAAAAACTCGTTAAATTCAAAAATATTGAATTAGTTAATTTTTTAGATCTTGAATTTTTTGATAAACTTCTTTTTCAGCAATCTAATTCATGCCAGAACGAATCAAGGAAAAACTTATGACGAGACCAGTTACAGGAAAAGATCTTATGATAGTCAATATGGGACCTCACCACCCATCCATGCATGGTGTTCTTCGCTTAATTGTTACTCTAGATGGTGAGGATGTTGTTGACTGTGAACCCATATTGGGTTATTTACATAGAGGAATGGAAAAAATTGCAGAAAACCGAGCAATTATACAATATTTACCTTATGTAACGCGATGGGATTATTTAGCTACTATGTTTACAGAAGCAATAACAGTAAATGGACCAGAACAATTGGGAAATATTCAAGTTCCTAAAAGGGCCAGCTATATCAGAGTAATTATGCTGGAATTGAGTCGTATAGCTTCTCATCTGTTATGGCTCGGCCCTTTTATGGCAGACATTGGTGCACAGACTCCTTTTTTCTATATTTTCAGAGAACGAGAATTTGTATATGATCTCTTCGAAGCTGCCACCGGTATGAGAATGATGCATAATTTTTTTCGTATTGGAGGAATAGCGGCTGATTTACCTTATGGTTGGATAGATAAATGCTTGGATTTTTGTGATTATTTTTTAACAGAGGTTGTTGAATATCAAAAACTGATTACACGAAATCCTATTTTTTTAGAACGGGTTGAAGGGGTTGGAATTATTGGTGGGGAAGAAGCAATAAATTGGGGTTTATCCGGACCCATGCTACGCGCATCCGGAATACCATGGGATCTTCGTAAAGTTGATCGTTATGAGTCTTACGATGAATTTGAATGGGAAATTCAGTGGCAAAAACAAGGAGATTCCTTAGCTCGTTATTTAGTACGACTTAGCGAAATGACAGAATCCATAAAAATTATTCAACAGGCTCTGGAAGGACTTCCGGGGGGTCCCTATGAGAATTTAGAAAGCCGAGGCTTTGATAGAAAAAGGAATCCAGAATGGAATGATTTTGAATATCGATTCATTAGTAAAAAACCTTCTCCTACTTTTGAATTATCGAAACAAGAACTTTATGTAAGAGTTGAAGCTCCAAAAGGGGAATTGGGGATTTTTCTCATAGGAGATCAAAGTGGTTTTCCTTGGAGATGGAAAATCCGACCACCGGGTTTTATTAATTTGCAAATTCTTCCTGAACTAGTTAAAAGAATGAAATTGGCTGATATTATGACGATACTCGGTAGCATAGATATAATTATGGGAGAAGTTGATCGTTAAAATGATAATTTATGCAACAGCAGTACAAACTATAAATTCTTTTGTTAGATTGGAATCTTTAAAAGAGGTCTATGGACTCATATGGATATTTGTTCCTATATTTTCTCTTATATTGGGAATCATAACAGGTGTACTAGTAATTGTGTGGTTAGAAAGAGAAATATCCGCAGGGATACAACAACGTATTGGACCTGAATACGCCGGCCCGTTGGGAATTCTTCAAGCTCTAGCCGACGGGACAAAACTACTTTTCAAAGAAAATCTTCGTCCATCTAGAGGAAATACTCCTTTATTTAGTATTGGACCATCTATAGCAGTTATCTCAATTTTACTAAGTTATTCAGTAATTCCCTTTAGCAATCACCTTGTTTTAGCGGATCTCAATATCGGTATTTTTTTATGGATTGCCATCTCAAGTATTGCTCCTATTGGACTTCTTATGTCAGGATATGGATCAAATAATAAATATTCTTTTTTAGGTGGTCTGCGAGCTGCTGCCCAATCGATTAGTTATGAAATACCATTAACTCTATGTGTTTTATCAATATCTCTACGTGCGATTCGTTGAAACATAAACGTTTATTTTTACTATTCCGTTTCTTCTAGACGAATAAGTTAAAAAACCGAATATAAATATATATATTTATCTTTCGGGTTAATCTTAATAAAAGGAATTTGATAGTTATATATGAGTGAAAAAAAACTGCTCAGAAATTAGCAGTAAAACGAAAAAGTGAGTCTCATTTCCTATGTACAAAGGTTAAACGGAAATAAACATAAGCGTCAAAATCGCTTTACCCCAAGATTGGTTGATTAGTCAGCCTCGCTTGAAGCGGGTGAAAAATATTAACCGTATGACGTTTTCACTATCAGTTATATAGATTAACATACATGTATTACAAAGTGAGCGGCAATTAGGTAAAAGTGAGTGGATGGTTAGAAACACCAAAATACACAAAGAATTTGTAATAGAGATTAACCAAATTGAAAAGGATATTTATGCATAACATAAGATAACAAAAAAAAGAAGGTTAATTGGGGCTTGAACTTCGTAGAAATAATCAGACAGTACTCCCCAAGATTCCGATTCAGAGTATGCTCCTATCCACCGATAAATGTAATGACTATCAGAAACGAAATAATCCTTTATTTTTTATAAGTCCACCAATAAAAAAAGAAAGAAGAATAGGAACGAAATAAGGATATTTTTTTTCATATATTTCGAAAATCAAATAGAATTTCTGTCATAAATAATAAACTAATAGGATGTCTAATTCTTTTTCGTAATCGAAAACCACGACGGGCTGAAATACCTATTTTTATTTTTACAAGGAGTATTTTATTAAAGGATTAAGTTATTACTCAACAAATAGAAATTAAAATTTGTAAAGGATGAGATGAATTCCGAAGCGCTTTTTTTATTCTTAGAATTTGAGCAGACAGAATTCCATTGGTATAATTCGGGACCCCAGATATATTTATATTTAATCTATTTTAGAACACATCATATCCATCTAAATAATACTAATCTGGTCCTTAGATTTTTTAATGGCCCCCGAGGAGCCGTATGAGGCGAAGACCTCATGTACGGTTTTGTAATAGCGGTGAAAATAGTAATGTTATCACCGACTAGGATTATCTAACAGTTTAAGTACAGTTGATATAGTTGAGGCACAATCAAAATATGGTTTTTGGGGATGGAATTTGTGGCGTCAACCTATAGGTTTTATCATTTTTCTAATTTCTTCCCTAGCAGAATGCGAGAGGTTACCGTTTGATTTACCAGAAGCGGAAGAAGAATTAATAGCAGGTTATCAAACTGAATATTCAGGTATAAAATTTGGTTTATTTTACGTTGCTTCTTATCTAAATCTATTAATTTCCTCATTATTTGTAACAGTTCTATACTTAGGCGGTTGGAATATTTCTATTCCGTATATATCTATTCTGGAGCTATTTCAAAGGGATCAAATTTTTGGAACAACAATTGGTATCTTTATTACATTAGCTAAAACTTATTTGTTCTTGTTCATTTCTATCGCAACAAGATGGACTTTACCTAGGCTAAGAATGGATCAACTATTAAATCTTGGATGGAAATTTCTTTTACCTATTTCCCTTGGTAATCTATTATTAACAACTTCTTTCCAACTCTTTTCACTCTAAATTGAAAATGAATCCAACATATTAATTATTTGGTTTAAACAAGAAAAAGAAACAAAGATAAAATTATTCATAGATAATTACAATATGCTTCCTATGATAACCGGGTTCATGAATTATGGTCAACAAACCCTACGAGCTGCAAGGTATATTGGTCAAGGTTTCATGATTACCCTATCCCACACAAATCGTTTACCTGTAACTATTCAATATCCCTATGAAAAATTAATAACATCGGAACGTTTCCGCGGTCGAATCCATTTTGAATTTGATAAATGCATTGCTTGTGAAGTATGTGTTCGAGTATGTCCTATAGATCTGCCTGTTGTTGATTGGAAATTGGAAACTAATATTCGAAAAAAACGATTACTTAATTACAGTATTGATTTTGGAATTTGTATATTTTGTGGTAATTGTGTTGAGTATTGTCCAACAAATTGTTTGTCAATGACTGAAGAATATGAATTTTCAACTTATGATCGTCACGAATTGAATTATAATCAAATAGCTTTGGGTCGTTTACCAATGTCAGTAATTGACGATTACACTATTCGAACAATTTTGAATTCACCTCAAACAAAAAATGGGTAAACCCACAAATTTGATTAAAAAAAGAATTCAAAATTTTTGCATTATATTTATATAAAGAATTTCATTAAAAACTTGTATTGTATTTATATAATAATAGTAAGTATTAAGGCTCATTCTTTTAATATAATATATATTAGTAATTACTTTTTTGAAATAGATAGGTTGAAAATATACTTTAGAATAAAAAAAGAGAAATTGCCTAATAATTGTATCTACATCAATTCATATCCATTAGATTCTAATTTCACTCTATTAGAAACATATTAAAAACAAATTTCCCGGTTAAATTAATAAGGTCATGAAAAGGATTTCGATTTTTTTCTTTTTTTAATAATATAATGGATTTGCCTGGACCAATACATGATTTTCTTTTAGTTTTTCTGGGATCCGGTCTTCTAGTAGGAGGTCTGGGAGTGGTATTACTTCCCAACCCAATATTTTCAGCCTTTTCCTTAGGATTTGTTCTTGTTTGTATATCTTTATTGTATATTCTATCAAATTCCCATTTTGTAGCTGCTGCACAACTCCTTATTTATGTGGGGGCCATAAATGTTTTAATCATATTTGCTGTGATGTTCATGAATGATTCAGAATATTCCACGGATTTCAATCTGTGGACCGTTGGGAATGGGATTACTTCGTTGATTTGTACAACTATTCTTTTTTCATTAATTTCGACTATTCTCGATACGTCATGGTACGGGGTTATTTGGACTACAAGATTAAACCAGATTCTAGAGCAAGATTTAATAAGTAATAGTCAACAAATAGGAATTCATTTATCAACCGATTTTTTTCTTCCATTTGAACTCATTTCAATAATTCTTTTAGTTGCTTTGATAGGTGCAATTTCTGTGGCTCGTCAATAAAAAAGTTCTAATTAGTAAAGACCAAAGAAAACTTTGTGTATGTTATGATATTTTTTTCCGTTTAGTCAATTAAATTTGATTGAATACTATTTCATATTTTAAATATCAATGTTTATATTTGATATATATTTGAAATTTTTTTTTACCTAATATAGTTTTTAGTCGTACTTTTTTGTTATATTCTAGTTGATTGAATCCGGTGAATTGTTTTTCATATTTAAATGAATCAAAATTGATAAGGAGTTGCTGAATGATACTCGAACATGTACTTGTTTTGAGTGCCTATTTATTTTTGATTGGTCTTTATGGATTGATCACGAGTCGAAATATGGTTAGGGCTCTTATGTGTCTTGAACTTATACTCAATGCAGTTAATATGAATTTCGTAACATTTTCTGATTTTTTTGATAATTCCCAACTAAAAGGGGATATTTTCTGCATTTTTGTTATAGCAATTGCAGCCGCTGAAGCAGCTATTGGATTAGCTATAGTCTCGTCAATTTATCGTAACAGAAAATCCATTCGCATCAACCAATCGACCTTATTAAATAAGTAGCATAAAAAAAATTATAGGTTGAAATTTGCATATAAAATAGGTTATGACCTACTAGATTATATTTGTGAAAATCTAAGAAATCAAAGTATTTTAGCCCTATTTTTTATCAATTGAGCCAGAATTCATTACAAAAATTCTATTAAAGGAAATCATTGCTTCATCTAGTAGTTTAATATATCATTCAGTTATAAGTTTACTAGATTGAAAATTTATGACATTCAAAAAACTATCGATCCTATGTCACATTCAGTAAAAATTTATGATACCTGTATAGGATGTACGCAATGTGTCCGAGCATGCCCTACAGACGTATTAGAAATGATACCCTGGGATGGATGTAAAGCTAAGCAAATAGCTTCTGCTCCAAGAACCGAGGACTGTGTTGGTTGTAAGAGATGTGAATCCGCCTGTCCAACGGATTTTTTGAGCGTTCGAGTTTATTTATGGCATGAAACAACTCGAAGTATGGGTCTAGCTTATTGATACGTTACTGAAAACCTCATTTGAATAAATTTGGAATACATTTTATTTTTTTTATTGACAAGTACTCGTACTCAAAAAAGTGAAATTATATTTTTTTATTTATATATTTTTTTTGAGTACGCGTTCTTTGGACCTGGTGTATCTTGTCTTTACCACGAATGATTTTCCTTGGTTAACAATAATTGTTGTTTTTCCAATATCTGCTGGTTCGTTAATGTTATTTCTCCCGCATAGGGGAAATAAAGTCAATAAATGGTATACTATATGCATTTGTATCTTAGAACTTCTTCTAACGACCTATGCTTTTTGTTATAATTTTAAAATGGACGATCCATTAATTCAACTGTCCGAAGATTATAAATGGATCAATTTTTTTGATTTTTACTGGAGACTGGGAATAGATGGACTTTCTATAGGAACGATTTTACTGACGGGATTTATTACTACTTTAGCCACTTTAGCGGCTTTTCCAGTTACTCGGGATTCCCGATTATTCCATTTCCTGATGTTAGCAATGTACAGCGGTCAAATAGGATCATTTTCTTCTCGGGATCTTTTACTTTTTTTCATCATGTGGGAATTAGAATTAATTCCCGTTTATCTACTTTTAGCCATGTGGGGTGGAAAGAAACGTCTGTATTCAGCTACAAAATTTATTTTATACACGGCAGGAAGTTCCATTTTTTTATTAATAGGAGTTTTAGGTATAAGTTTATATGGTTCGAACGAACCAACATTAAATTTAGAACTATTAGCTAATCAATCCTATCCTGTCACACTCGAAATAATATTTTATATTGGATTTCTTATTGCGTTTGCTGTCAAATTACCGATTATACCTTTACATACTTGGTTACCTGACACCCACGGTGAGGCACATTACAGTACCTGTATGCTTCTCGCTGGAATTTTATTAAAAATGGGAGCATATGGGTTGGTTCGAATCAATATGGAATTATTACCTCACGCCCATTCTCTGTTTTCTCCTTGGTTGATGGTAGTCGGTACAATCCAAATAATTTATGCAGCTTCAACATCTCCCGGTCAACGTAATTTAAAAAAGAGAATAGCCTATTCTTCTGTATCTCATATGGGTTTTATAATTATAGGTATTGGTTCTATAACGGATCCTGGACTTAATGGAGCTATTTTACAAATAATCTCTCATGGATTTATTGGCGCTGCACTTTTTTTCTTGGCAGGAACGAGTTATGATAGAATTCGACTTGTTTATCTTGATGAAATGGGTGGAATGGCTATCTCCATTCCAAAAATATTTACAATGTTCACTATCTTATCGATGGCTTCCCTTGCATTGCCGGGCATGAGTGGTTTTGTTGCAGAATTAATTGTTTTTTTGGGGATAATTACCAGCCAAAAATATTTCTTAATTTCCAAAATTTTAATTATTTTTGTAATGGCAATTGGAATGATATTAACTCCTATATATTTATTATCTATGTCACGCCAAATGTTCTATGGATACAAGTTAATTAATGTAAAAAAGTATTCTTTTTTTGATTCTGGACCCCGAGAGTTATTTCTTTCAATCTCTATTCTTCTACCCATAATTGGTATTGGGATTTATCCTGATTTTGTGCTCTCATTAGCAAGTGACAAGGTCGAATCCATTTTATCTAATTATTTTTATGGATAGTTTTCAGAAAATTCAAAAAAGCATTAAATTGAATTGTAATCAGAAGTCTTTGATCTTTGTATTGTGAGAACCTTTTGAATCATTGTACTACTTGATTCAAAAGGTTCTTGAGAATTTACTACTAAAACGAAATTAGATTTCTTAACTTATATGAAGTTAGATATAGATGGTATTCTTTTTTTATTTGGATTCCTTTTTTTTTGTTACTGTTTTATTTAATTCGATGTAAATGAACCATAACTATGTAAACCTATTCCTAAAAGATTGACGCCAAAATAGCATATCCAAATTAAAAGAAAACCTATCGAAGCCACAATTGCAGAATTTATACCCCTAACATTCCTATTTGTTTTAATATGTAAATAAATTGCGAATATGGTCCAAGTAATAAATGCCCAAGTTTCTTTTGGATCCCAGTTCCAATATGAACCCCATGTCTCATTAGCCCATACAGCTCCTGACAGAATGCCGACGGTTAAAAAGATAAATCCAAGACTAATAATACGAAAACTCCAATAATCTAATTGTTCAATCAATTGATACCTATAATAATTTCTAGAAAAACTAAAATTCATTTTTTGTTGTAGTAAAATAGAATTTCTTTCATTTATGTAGTAAAGTACATCAAATGAAAAAAATTCATTTAATAAAAAATTTTTTTTTATATTCTTTTTCCAAAAAGTAGGTCCGACTTTGCGAAATGTAATCACTAGAAGAGCTATTGATAATAATGATCCGCATAACAGAGCGCCATAGCCTAATATCATCATACTTACGTGCATCATTAACCACTGGGACTGGAGAGCGGGTACTAATATTGCAGACTGAGGCATTTTGTTTAAAAGACCTGAAGTAGCAAAACCCTGAATAAAAATAGCACTTGGCGCAGTTATTGCGTTTAAGTGATTTTTTTGTTTTTTATTAAAATAGGAAACCATATGAATAATTGAAAAAGCCCACGAAAGAAAAATTAATGATTCATATAAATTACTTAATGGAAAATGTCCTGAATAAATCCAACGAGTGAATAATAATCCTGTTATACCAAAAAACGTAATTACGATTCCTTTATCTGATGAATCAAAAAATCCTATGATTTCATCTAAATTAACTAATAAAGTTAAAAAATAAATTGTCAGTACAATTGAAACGACCGAAAAAGATATATGAGTTAATATATGTTCTAAAATTGAAAAAATCATAAAAAATTTGTTAAAAATTAATACTAGGTTTTACCCGATTCTAGAAAAAAAGTCGGGTATTATTTTGATTCTAAAACTTATAATATAATATCTCTTTTATAAGATTTTATGCCGCTACTCGGACTCGAACCGAGATGCTTTAGCACTGCTTCCTAAGAGCAGCGTGTCTACCAATTTCACCATAGCGGCAACTTGTTCAAAACAATACTAACAAGTTTTTATTCAATCGTCGAGATTCAAATTGAAATAAACTGGAATTTACAATTGATTTAATGAATAAAAACTTAAATAGGTATTTGGGGTTTTAATTCAATTAAGATCTTTTTTTTTTATTTTAGTTATTTGAAATTTTTTCACTTAAATTAATTAATTTGAAGAACCTATTGATTTCGTTTACAGATCTTTTATTTCCTCTTAACGAGGAAATAAAAGATCTGTATTTATTATTGCATCAAGGTAGTAATGGGGAAAATAAGAATCCCTTTTTTTTGAACTAAAAAATGTGAACCTTTCTTTTTTATCTATATAATATTGTCTTTTTTTTTCCTCTTCTGGTTCCTATTATTTTTATATGTATTCTAAAAAATTTGTTTTTAAGTTAGGCTAATTCTAATTATTATAGTGTTTTTTATTTATTTTGTTGTACAAAAAAACTTTTTGAATTACCTGTTGAAAGTGATTTCCCTAATGAAAAAGCTTTCAACGATGTCCAATATCCCTTCCTTTTCCAAATTTTTTTACGAATACGCTTTTTCGAGATAGAAGTACGTTTTTTTGGAACTGCCATTCAAAAATGAAAAAAAGTTTTTCAGTGGTATAATTGGATGTCAAAGACATTTATTATTCTATTCTTTCATACTCCATATCGAGTTATTTTTTTTTCAAATTTTATTATATATTATTTTCAAAACAAAAAAGATATTCAAAAATTTCAAACCCAAATGTTTTTTACTTTTTTTTATTTAACGTTTGAAATCCGTACGAGAGTGCTCATTTAATTAATCAATTATATTATCAAAAAAATTACAAGATTTCTTCCCATCATATGTAAAAAAAATATTGATTATAATAATCTTTCTTGCAAATAAAAAAAGCTCGCTTAGTGTACTGGAAGACAATCACTAAATTCCATAATTCAAACTCATTCCTTAATAATTAGAAATAATCAAACTCAAATAACTTTGTTTTAGGTAAAGTTTTTTTATTTTATAATTAATATTAAGTCTTTTTTTGGCGTGTAAATCTTTGTTCTATTCTTAATATATGTATATAAATTATTGTAATACGGAATTATAATTCACTTTTTCTGTATCTACATAAAATCACAATTATATTTAGTAGTAATAAAAAAAAGACAAATAAATTTTTTTGACAGTAACTAGTAATATTATTTAATCACTTATAATTTTTTGATTTGAATATAAATTGATTTTCAAAGATTTATGAACGATTATACTAATGCGA